CTTTTTTTCTTTTCTAAAATTGATATAATTCTTAATTGATTCAATCTCTTGAATTGCTAGGAACCTCCCCCTCCAAAAAAAAATGTTTCCATACCAAACAAAATTAGAAACTTTGGTTGGATCTCTACTATCCCGACGTACTCCCTAAGGAACAATAAAAATCAAGGTATTTAATTAGAGTTATAATGCAAAAGGCATTATATTTTGAATCAATTTGTAGTACTAAACTAAAGTAGTAAAAATTGTGATTTGGAATGAACAAAAATACTTATTTGTTTTGTCACTGCAATACCACTTAGTAAGAATAACCAATGTTAGTAAGGCGTTAATTTTCGTTACAAGAAAAAGTTTGTTTTGAAGCAAACCTACATAATGAAGTATAGCATAGTAGTATAATCGGCGGAATCGTAAATTCTACATAAGATACTTCTATTCTATTCTACTCTATTCTAAATTCTAATAGTAATAGAAAAAAATAACATATTATTGAAATCGAACGATTCGATAAATCAAATCTCCAAACCTTCTACTTCTAATAGAAATAGAAGAAGGTACAAATATTGATTTGATATATTTATGACCAATTCATTATCTCTAAAACAATCAATTGGAGTTGTTCTTCTACCAAAAAACGATTTGTCAGGGTATTCCACAAATGCAAAACCAATAATAGGTACTTGATCCATATGACTTATGATTAGATTTGGTTGAGTCGGGTTGGAGTTTTTGGCCAAGATCGTGTCATGGTTTTAACTTCAAAATGGATTGGGTATACATATCAAAGCAAAAGTATATCACTAACTCTTTGATCATGACGGGTATGTAATTCACCGACGACGATTAATGAAGAAGAATGGATTGGATTTTTTATCCTAGATTTTAAAAATATTAATTGTATCCGTTAAATACAATTTTTGTTTTTATTTTCCTGTCCCTATGAATCCATATGATCATAGGGTAATGCTTCTAGTTCTATGGACCAACCGACTGACCAGCCATAAACAAGTACTAATGGGATTAGGAAATTCAAACTAAAAAAAAGAATGTAAATAGAATGTATAGGGCTATACGGACTCGAACCGTAGACTTTCTCGGTAAAACAGATCAAACTTTTTATTATCGAAATGATTCGAACTGTTTCAAAGACCCAACATGCATTTTGTTGCATTGGGCTCTTTCATCAACTGATGAAAAGATCAGTTAGTCCACCATATTTTTTCTTCACCGAAAACAAGAAGATAATGAGATGGCTCCATTTGCTCTGATTCATTATTTGAATTCTGATCTAAGAGCAATACCAAAGTGTTTCAAAGAAGGGCTACTTTGACGTAGGTCTGCTTTTGGTCTAGATCCCCCTAAGTTAAAATTGAATGGAGTCTCTATCGTTCCGCTCTAAGAGTCAAATATGAGACTTCTTACACCTTAAAGTTCATAGGACGAAAAGAGGTTATTTTGAGGCCCTTATACTCGTTATGCCTAGCATTGAATAGACTGGGTATTCACCTTATCAATTCTCAAATCAACGATGGGCTCTATTTGGCATCGGAATTCGTACCCGAATCGGATTGACCAAATATTTGTCAGGCTATTGTTCTCTTGTTCTCTCGAATCCATGGAGTAAGACATCGATTTTTCAATAAGATTATTTGATTACATGATTGACTCCCTTGAAAAGCATTGGCGCACGTGTAAACGAGGTGCTCTACCAACTGAGCTATAGCCCTTGTCATAGACATCTTAACATATAGATAATTTCTTGTCAAGATGGATATTACATAATTACATAATATAATAGGGACGTTTCCTCTTAATTTAGTTAAGGATTGATATTGCTTAGAAGCAATATTCCATATATAATCCCCGAAATGATGAGTCTCTTTTTTCTTTGTAGTGATAAAAGACCTACTTAACTCAGTGGTTAGAGTATTGCTTTCATACGGCGGGAGTCATTGGTTCAAATCCAATAGTAGGTAGAACTTATTAGATACCGGAATCAATGGTATCTAATAAGTTTTTCTACTCATCTTCTTTTTTTTTGTTGTATTAGATTAGACTTAATTGTTTTTAATTGTCGGAATCAAAACATGCTGTCTAATAAAAAACTTTTTTTTATTGTTTCGATGTATCAACTAGTCGGAACTAACATTGATAGCCTCTACTCGTGTCCTAGCTCGTCTGAGAGCTAGATTCGCCTCAATTGCTTGTCTTTTACCTTCTGCTTTACTCAAGTTTGCTTCCGCTTTTTCAAGAGCTTGCTGAGCTTCTTGCGGATCAATGTCAGTACTTATCTCCGCATCATTTCCTAAAACGGTGATCTCATTATTACCTATTCTAGCGAAACCCCCCATCAAAGCCACCGTTAGCCATTGGTCATTTAGGCGTATTCTCAAAAGACCTATATCTACAGCTGTGGCAATAGGGGCGTGGTTTGGTAATACACCAATTTGGCCACTATTAGTAGATAAAATGATTTCTTTCACTTCTGAATCCCAAATAATTC